TTGACCCCCGAATTTGGAGTATCCTACTTTCACGTGATTCACAGGGTTCAACAAGCAATCGATATTTCACGATCAAAGGTGTAGTACTGCTTGTAGTAGCGGTCCTTATATCTCGTATTAACAATCGAAAGATGGTCGAAAGAAAAAATCTCTATTTGATGGGGCTTCTTCCTATACCTATTCTTCCTATACCTATGAATTCCATTGGACCCAGAAATGAGACATTGGAAGAATCTTTTTGGTCTTCCAATATCAATAGGTTGATTGTTTCGCTCCTGTATCTTCCAAAAGGGAAAAAGATTTCTGAGAGTTGTTTCATGGATCCGCAAGAGAGTACTTGGGTTCTCCCAATAAATAAAAAGTGTATCATGCCTGAATCTAACCGGAGTTCGCGGTGGTGGAGGAACCGGATCGGAAAAAAGAGGGATTCTAGTTGTAAGATATCTAATGAAACCGTAGCTGGAATTGAGATCTCATTCAAAGAGAAAGATAGCAAATATCTGGAGTTTCTTTTTTTATCCTATACGGATGATCCGATCCGCAAGGACCATGATTGGGAATTGTTTGATCGTCTTTCTCCGAGGAAGAAGCGAAACATAATCAACTTGAATTCGGGACAGCTATTCGAAATCTTAGGGAAAGACTTGATTTGTTATCTCATGTCTGCTTTTCGTGAAAAAAGACCAATTGAAGGGGAGGTTTTCTTCAAACAACAAGGAGCTGAGGCAACTATTCAATCAAATGATATTGAGCATGTTTCCCATCTCTTCTCGAGAAACAAGTGGGGTATTTCTTTGCAAAATTGTGCTCAATTTCATATGTGGCAATTCCGCCAAGATCTCTTCGTTAGTTGGGGGAAGAATCAGCACGAATCGGATTTTTTGAGGAACGTATCGAGAGAGAATTTGATTTGGTTAGACAATGTGTGGTTGGTAAACAAGGATCGGTTTTTTAGCAAGGTACGGAATGTATTGTCAAATATTCAATATGATTCCACAAGATCTATTTTCGTTCAAGTAAGGGATTCTAGCCAATTGAAAGGATCTTCTGATCAATCCATAGATCATTTCGATTCCATTAGAAATGAGGATTCGGAATATCACACATTGATCGATCAAACAGAGATTCAGCAACTAAAAGAAAGATCGATTCTTTTGGATCCTTCCTTTCTTCAAACGGAACGAACAGAGATAGAATCAGATCGATTCCCGAAATGCCTTTTTGGATCTTCCTCAATGTCCCGGCTATTCACGGAACGTGAGAAGCAGATGAATGATCATCTGCTTCCGGAAGAAATCGAAGAATTTCTTGGGAATCCTACAAGATCAATTCGTTCTTTTTTCTCTGACAGATGGTCAGAACTTCATCTGGGTTCGAATCCTACTGAGAGGTCCACTAGAGATCAGAAATTTTTGAAGAAAAAACAAGATGTTTCTTTTGTCCCTTCCAGGCGATCGGAAAATAAAGAAATGGTTGATATATTCAAGATAATTACGTATTTACAAAATACCGCCTCAATTCATCCTATTTCATCAGATCCGGGATGTGATATGGTTCCGAAGGATGAACCGGATATGGACAGTTCCAATAAGATTTCATTCTTGAAAAAAAATCCATTTTTTGATTTATTTCATCTATTCCATGACCGGAACAAAGGGGGATACACGTTACACCACGATTTTGAATCAGAAGAGAGATTTCAAGAAATGGCAGATCTATTCACTCTATCAATAACCGAGCCGGATCTGGTGTATCATAGGGGATTTGCCTTTTCTATTGATTCCTACGGGTTGGATCAAAAAAAATTCTTGAATGAGGTATTCAACTCCAGAGATGAATCGAAAAAGAAATCTTTATTGGTTCTACCTCCTCTTTTTTATGAAGAGAATGAATCTTTTTATCGAAGGATCAGAAAAAAATCGGTCCGGATCTACTGCGGGAATGATTTGGAAGATCCAAAACTAAAAACAGCGGTATTTGCTAGCAACAACATAATGGAGGCAGTCAATCAATATAGATTGATCCGAAATCTGATTCAAATCCAATATAGCACCTATGGGTACATAAGAAATGTATCGAATCGATTCTTTTTAATGAATAGATCCGATCGCAACTTCGAATATGGAATTCAAAGGAATCGAATAGGAAATGATACTCTGAATCATATAACTATAATGAAATATACGATCAACCAACATTTATCGAATTTGAAAAAGAGTCAGAAGAAATGGTTTGATCCTCTTATTTCTCGAACCGAGAGATCCATGAATCGGGATCCTGATGCATATAGATACAAATGTTCCAATGGGAGCAAGAATTTCCAGGAACATTTGGAACATTTCGTTTCTGAACAGAAGAACCGTTTTCAAGTAGTGTTCGATCGATTACGTATTAATCAATATTCGATTGATTGGTCCGAGGCTATCGACAAACAAGATTTGTCTAAGTCACTTCGTTTCTTTTTGTCCAAGTCACTTCTCTTTTTGTCCAAGTCACTTCC